AAGGTTTGTTTGTTTATTGTTTGTCAGGTAGACAGGGGTACAAGTATTGGGGAGAAAGGTGGTAAATGTGTCTAAACAGGGCGATAAAATTCAAGCAAATAAATAAGTAAAAATATAAAGAAGAATTGGAAATCTTGAGCAAAATGGTTAAATATAGGTGATCAAAATGTTAAATATAAACAGTTAAAAAAATGAATGGTGAAAGAGGAGAAAAGGTTAACACTTTATAAACAAAGTGATGCTTGATGTAATGATTGGTAAATTGAGTGGTAAATGTTCGTTTGTTTGTAAGTGTTCGTTAATGTTTGTAAGTGTTTGTTAGGGTTGAGGTTAGTTGATTGGAATTTTCCAGGTTTATTTAAAAGCAATTGGAATATAAGTGAAGGTGGAAAAAAGAGGTGAAAAGTGAAGAATTATGTCTTGCGACCATTGACTAGATAGTCTCATAGTAGAGAGATTGCGGGGATCCCATAACCAGGTGCAAAGCAAAGTGCATCAGGGTAAAAGTGAAACCGAAATATACGCAAACCGTCGCATTAAGTGGCCCCTCAGATTCAAACCGAATGCCAGAAATGAGAGACAGTGTCCAACAACCGTTAATTAAAGAGCATTATGGTAAAGAGAGGTAAAGCGGGCATAACCGAATGTAACGGCAAGTGCATCAGTGTTAAAATGAGACGAACCCACACCTGAAACCGTATCATTAATTTATTCGTGAAGGCCAAAAAAGAGTTCGCTATGGATTGTATGTCCATGTCAACCAATTGGATACCCGTTGCACTGGAGATGTAGAGTGAAGACGCCCCAAAAAAAAATACCAGAGGCCCCCGGAGCACTTGAGATGTCGCGATTACGAGGGAGGGAGTACATAAAGGGCGAACCAGATGACTCTGTGAAGGGGAACGTGGGGTGAGTGAACCGATTTATGTGCCTGACCGAGGAACCAGAGGCGCAAAAGCGCAAGGAGTGTAAGGGTGTAGGGGGAAAGAATGGACCTGACGCTAGGAACGCCGGACCTTACTTACACCCGGTTGATGATCTCTCGTGAGTTGCCAGACTAATAAATAACCAGGCCCCTGAAACTAGTCTTACGGGCTAGAACTCTGCACGAGCCAGGTATGGGCGGCGGCCGATAAGCCCTTATACTAGAGCACTTCCGTATGCTCAAGCAATATAAGTAAAGAGTCCCAATCTATGGCTTGGAACATTAAGCTCCAATACTAGAGCACTTCCGTATACTACACCAGTAAAATAAAAGAGACCAGAACTTAGACCTAGACCATAGAGCTTGATAGCCTATAAGCATGAAGTTTACCAATCCTTGAAACAGAGCTGGACTTAAACCAAAACCCATCCGTTAATAGGTAATATATTACTGTAACATGAATTGCCCATTCCCTAGTAAATTAGTGTAATGTCTGAGGCACAGTTGTTGAATGCCCGATATACATAGTCTGGATAGACTAAATAGACCAGCCCACAGCTAGTGGGGGGGTAGGGGGGGCTACCTGGAGGGTATGGGGTTCTTGTAGTTGAGATAACAACGATGGCTTTTCGAGCCATAGACCTTGGTTGAGGCCAAGTAAGAACTTTATGATATATTTTTTGGCGTTTTTAGGGGTTAGTTTTGTTTTGGCATCGTTGTTGGTAGCGTCTAACCCCTCTCCGCACTATGGAGTTGTTGGGCTGGTTTTTGGGTCTGTTGTGGGGTGTGGGTGGTTGGTGAGTTTGGGGGCCTCTTTTGTGTCCCTAGTGCTTTTTATGGTGTATTTAGGCGGAATGTTGGTGGTTTTTGTGTACTCAGTTTCGTTAGCAGCTGATCCGTTTCCTCAGGCTTGGGGGGGTCGGTATGTTGTGGGGTATGCTTTGGGGCTTGTGCCTATTGGGGTGGGACTTGCTGTTTGGGGGTGAGGTGGGGGGTTTAAGATGGATACTGTTGATAGTGTTGGGGGGGTTTTTGTTCGGCTGGATTTTAGTGGAGTAGCTTTGTTTTACTCTTGTGGGGGAGGTATGTTCTTAGTGGGTGGATGGGGGTTGTTGCTAACACTGTTTGTTGTGTTAGAGGTTGTACGGGGGTTGTCTCGAGGGGTTATTCGGGCGGTTTAGGGTCAGAGAATAGTTTAATGTAAAATGCCAGCTTTGGGAGTTGGTGATAGAGGTTTAGTCCTCTTTTTCTGATAAGAACTCTAAGAAGGGATGATCTTCGTTTTTTGGTTTACAAGACCAATGTTTTTTGTAAACTATTAGAGTTTAGTTAAGGATTTTGTTTTCTAAAGAGGAGATGGTAGGGAGTAGGATTAGGATAATGGTGAAATAGGTTAATGAGGCTAGTTGTCCAATGATGATGAAAGGATGTTCTACTGGTTGGCTTCCAATTCATGTTAAAATAAATAGGTTAGCAGCTAATGTTCAGAATAGAAGTTGAGATATAGGACGAAAGGTTATAGCCCGCTGTTTGGATTTGTGCAGCAGGGGGCTTAGGAATAGGATTAGTACGGAGGCAGCTAGAGCTAAGACGCCTCCTAGTTTATTGGGGATCGAGCGTAAAATTGCGTATGCAAAGAGGAAGTACCACTCTGGTTTGATGTGTGGAGGGGTTACTAGGGGATTTGCTGGAGTGAAGTTTTCGGGGTCTCCTAGTAGGTTGGGGGAGAATAGGGCGAGGGCGGCAAGTAGGAGTAGCATGATTGTGAATCCTAGTAGATCTTTTAGGGAGAAGTAGGGGTGGAATGGGATTTTATCACAATTTGAGGAGATACCTAGGGGGTTATTTGATCCTGATTCGTGTAGGAGGGTCAGGTGAATGAGGACTAAGCTGGTAATTATGAATGGGAGGAGGAAGTGTAGAGTGAAGAATCGGGTTAGGGTGGGGTTATCTACAGAGAATCCTCCTCAGGCCCATTCTACTAAGGTATGGCCAATATAGGGGATGGCAGAGAATAGGTTTGTGATTACTGTAGCCCCCCAGAAGGATATTTGACCTCATGGTAGGACATAGCCAACAAAGGCTGTAGCTATGAGAGAGAGTAGGAGAATGATACCTGTGTTTCAGGTCTCTTTGTATAAATATGAGCCATAGTAGAAGCCTCGAGCAATATGAAGGTAAATGCAAATGAAGAAGAATGAGGCCCCATTTGCATGGAGGTTTCGGACTAGTCAACCATACTGCACGTTTCGACATATATTAGCTACGGATGAGAAGGCTAGGGAGGTGTCTGCAGTGTAGTGGGCGGCGAGGAGTAAGCCAGTTAGGATTTGTGTTGTTAGGCAGATTCCTAGTAGGGATCCAAAGTTTCACCAGGCTGAGATGTTTGAGGGGGTTGGTAGGTCAATTAGGGAGTTGTTTACTATTTTTAGAAGGGGGTGGTGCTTTCGTAGGTTGGGGGCCATTAGGTTTTGGGTTATAGTAGTAATAGGATGATTAGGATAGATAGTGCGGATGTTCCTAAATAGGCTTTGATTAGTCCCTTGTGTAGTGTGGTGGAGGTTTTGGTTGCTAGGGTTTGTAGGTCAGCGAGCCCTTCTGGCCCTATTTTTTTGTATCAGGACAGGTCGATTAGGTGGTTGGCAATTTTTTGTCCTGAGTTTAGTAGGGCCATGGAGCTTGATCGGTGGGCTAGGGGGTTAAAGTATCCTAGTGTTAGGGAGAAGTTTGAGCAGGGATTTTGTTTTGGTTGGACTAGGATGTGGGTAGCAGCTGTAAGTTCTAAGGCGAGGATGATGCCTATGGCTGTTACTAGGATAGCTATGGTTTTTGTTAGTAGGGGTATTGTTATTGGTGGGGTTTGTGTTGGGGTTATATATGAAGTGATTAGTAAACCAGCTATGATGCTTCCTATAGCTAGGCGAGTGATTGGGTTGATGATTTGTGGGTTGTTTTCGTTTATTGGAGTAATTGTTGGCATTCGAGTAGACTTTGTTTGTACTAGTAGGGCCATTCGTAGGCTGTATGTAGCAGTGAAGGCTGTGGCAAGTAGTGTTAGGGTTAGTGCTCAGGCATTTAAGTGGGAGGTGTTTAGGTTTTCGATGATAAGGTCTTTTGAGAAGAATCCTGCTAAGAAGGGGGTTCCTATTAGTGCAAGATTTCCGATTGTTAGGCAAGAGGTGGTTGTTGGGAGTATTTTTTGTAGGCCTCCTATTTTTCGGATGTCTTGTTCTCCACTTAGGCTGTGGATAATTGTCCCTGAACATAGAAATAACATGGCTTTAAAGAAGGCATGAGTTGAGATGTGTAGGAAGGCTAGTTGTGGGAGGTTTAATCCAATGGTGACTATCATTAGTCCTAGCTGACTGGATGTGGAGAAGGCAATGATTTTTTTGATGTCGTTTTGTGTAAGGGCGCAGGTAGCGGCAAATAGTGTGGACATAGCACCTAGACAGAGGCACAGTGTAAGAGCGGTTTTGTTATTGGTGAGTAGGGGATGGGTTCGGACTAGTAAGAAGATTCCTGCAACCACTATTGTACTTGAGTGTAGTAGGGCAGAGACTGGAGTGGGACCTTCTATGGCAGCAGGCAATCAGGGGTGAAGGCCGAATTGGGCTGACTTTCCTGTGGCAGCTAGGATGAGACCTAGTAGGGGGAGTGTTGGGGGTTTTGTGGGGGAGAATAGATGTTGTACTTCTCAGGAGTTTAGGGTGGAAGCAAGTCATGCTATACTCAGGATGAGTCCGATGTCCCCAATTCGGTTATAGAGTACAGCCTGTAACGCTGCTGTGTTGGCCTCTACCCGTCCGTATCATCAGCTGATAAGTAGGAAGGATATAATGCCAACTCCTTCTCAACCAATGAAGAGCATGAAGATGTTGTTAGCAACGGTTAGTGTAAGTATGGCGATTAGGAATGTTGTTAGGTAGGAGAAGAATTTTGTGATATGGGGATCGGGTGCTATGTAGTATGTTGAGAATTGTAGGATAGACCATGTTACGAATAGTGCGATAGGGAAGAATAAGAGAGAGTATTGATCTATTTTGAAGCTGAGTGGGATTTTGAAGTTTATGATAAATTTTCATTCTCAGTGTGAGGTGATGCTCTCTAGCCCTGAGTATATGAAGAGGGTTATTGGCGCTAAGCTGATTAGGAAGGCTGTTTTGATGGTTAGAGTGATGGTTTTGGGGGAGTTTTTGAATGTCTTTAGGAGAATGGGGAGGAATATGGGGGTTAGGATGGTTGTTAATGTGAGTAGTATGAGGGTGTTGAGAAGTAAGGCTGTTTCCACTACTTTTACTTGGATTTGCACCAAGATGCGTGGTTCCTAAGACCAGTGGATTGCTGTTATCCTTTAAAAGTAAGGGGGCTGAGGTTTTAGACTCAGATACAGGAATTAGCAGTTCTTGTTGGTTGAACCTCCCCTCGGCAGGTAAGAAGGGTTTAACTTCTATTTTTAGGTTCACAGTCTAATGTTTGGTTTAAACTATACTTGCATGAGAGGGGTCCGGAGATTAGTTCGGGGCTTAGGATTAAAAGGAGGGCAGGGAGGAGGTGTAGGGTTATTAGTAAGTGCTCTCGTGTGGTAGAGTTTTGGAGTGTTGTGATGTGGGGGGGTAGGGTCCCTCGTTGAGTTGTTGTAAGTATGAATAATGTATATGAGGCAGTTAGTAGAGTAGCAGTTCCAGTTAGGATGATTGTTGGGGGGGATCAATTGAAGAGTGCAACTATGATACTTAATTCTGCTATTAGGTTTGTGGTAGGAGGTAGGGCTATGTTTGTTAGGTTGGCCAGTAACCATCAGGTGGCTATTAGGGGAAGAAGCGATTGCAGACCTCGGGTTAGTAGGAGGATACGACTGTGTGTGCGTTCGTAGTTTGTGTTAGCTAGGCAGAATAGTATTGAGGAGGTTAGGCCATGCGAGATCATAAGGATTATAGCCCCTGAGAAGGATCAATGGGTTTGGATTATGCATGCAGCAATAACTAGGCCTATGTGACTTACAGAGGAGTAGGCAATGAGTGATTTTAGGTCAACTTGGCGTAAGCAGATTGAGCTGGTTATTAGGGCCCCTCATAAGGCGAGGGTGATAAGTGGGTAGTGAAGGGGGTTATTTGTGGGAGGGCTTGTTAGGCAGGTGATGCGTATGATGCCATATCCCCCGAGCTTGAGAAGGAGGGCAGCAAGGAGTATTGATCCTGCGATTGGTGCCTCTACGTGTGCTTTGGGTAGTCATAGGTGGAGGCCATAGAGGGGGGCTTTTACTATAAAGGCTGTGAGGAGGGCAATGTTTAGGAGGAGGGAGGATCAGTAGTTGGCTGAGGTGAGTTGTGGGGCATGGGGGTGGAGTTTTAGGGTGGGAAGGTGGAGTGTACCTGTCTGTGAGTGTAGGTATAGGATTGCAACTAAGAGAGGAAGGGAGCTGAGGAGGGTGTAGAAGAGGAGATAGATACCCGCGCTTAGGCGCTCTGGTTGGCTTCCCCATCGTGTGATTAGGATTAGTGTAGGGATTAGTGTTGCTTCGAAAGAAATGTAGAATATTATAAGCTCTGTAGTTGAGAAGGCAAGGATGATAAGAGGCTGCACTATGATTAGGGTTGCTGTGAAGGTTTGTTTTCGTGTTGATGGTTCATGTTGCAGGTGGCTTTGGCTTGCTAAGATTATAAGGGGTGTGAGTCAACAGGATAAGACTAGCAGTGAAGAGGATGTTTGATCAATGCCTATATATTGAGTGAGGTTTTTATATGGATAGTATGAGGATGTTAGTCATTGTAAGCTTAGAGTAGCAATTAATAGGCTGTACATTGTGGTGTTTGTTCATATGAGCTTTGGGGGCGAGAGAAGGGTTGTTGGGAGTAGTATTAGGGTTGGTAAGAGGATTTTTAGCATTGTAGGAGGTTTAGGTTTTGTAGGTGATCAGAGCCGTGAGTTCGTGTGGAGGCTACTAGTATTGCCAGCCCTGTGCCTGCCTCACATGCAGAGAATGTTAATATAAGGATTGGTGTGAGGGAGGAGGAAGGTGTTTGGCTTTCGATTGCTCATGTTGATAAGGCAATATATATTGATAGTATTATGCTTTCTAGACAAAGTAGGGCGGAGACAAGGTGTGTTCGATGAAAGGCTAACCCTAGGCTGCTTATTGTGAACGCTGAGCAGAGACTTAGGTGGAGGAATGACATGAAGAAAGTCATAGGATGGACTATGGTTTGTTGAGTCGAAATCAACTGTCTTGTTTTTAGACTAACTCTCTTATTCTGCTCATTCTAGTCCTCCTTGAGACCATTCGTAAATCAATCCTAGGGTTAATAGGAGGATGATAGTGGATGCCCAGATTAGGGTGGTGGTTGGGTGTTTTAGTTGGGTTGCCCATGGTAGGGGTAGCAGGAGGGCAATTTCTAGGTCAAATAGGAGAAAGAGGATAGCTACTGAGGAAGAATCGAATGGAGAACGGGAGTCGAGCAGATCCCAGTGGGTCGAATCCACATTCGTAGGGAGATAGTTTTTCTGAGTCTGGGGTTATTTGGGTGAGTCAGAAGTTTAATGTAGTTAGGGCTATACTAAGGATAATGGAGGAGATAAGTATGAATATAATTATGTTTATTGCTCTTCTCTGGAGTTGTACCAGATTCTAGAGATTGGAAGTCTATTGTAATGGATATACTAGAAGAGCAAGATCCTCATCAGTAGATGGTTAGGTAGAGGAATAGTCAGATGACGTCTACGAAGTGTCAGTATCAAGCTGCTGCTTCGAATCCGAAGTGATGGTTTGGTGTGAAGTGGAATTTAATTAGTCGTAAGAGACAGACTAGTAAAAAGGAGGACCCAATTATAACGTGAAGTCCATGGAATCCTGTGGCTACAAAGAAGGTGGACCCATAGACACTATCAGTGATCGAGAAGGATGCCTCATAATACTCTGTTGCTTGTAGAGTGGTGAAGTATAGGCCTAATAAGATGGTGAGGGTTAGTGCTTGGATGGCTTGTTTTTGGTTTCCTTCGGTAATGCTGTGGTGTGCTCAAGTAACAGTAACTCCAGAGGCTAGAAGGATTGCTGTGTTTAGTAGAGGTACTTCTAGGGGGTTTAGGGGTATGACTCCAGCTGGAGGTCATTGGTTTCCTAGTTCTGGGGTAGGTGCTAGGCTAGAGTGGAAGAAGGCCCAGAAGAAGCCAAGAAAGAAGAATACCTCTGATGTAATGAAGAGGATTATTCCATACCGAAGGCCTTTTTGTACTGTTGGTGTATGGTGACCTTGGAATGTCCCTTCTCGTACGATATCTCGTCATCATTGGAGTATGACTAGAAGGGTTGATGTTAGTCCAAGAGTTAAGAGATGTGAGGAACTATAATGGAATCACATGATTAACCCTGATGTGGTGAGCAGGGCAGCGATTGCCCCGAAGATAGGTCATGGGCTGGGGTCTACTATGTGGTAGGAGTGTGTTTGGTGGGCCATTAGATGTTCTCTTGTAGGTAGAGGCTTAATAGAAGAACGAATACATAGGCTTGGATTATAGCTACTGCTAGCTCTAGGATTGTCAGCAGGAGGAGAATTGTGGTAGTGAGGATAGATGTTATAGGTATAATGGGGAGTAGTGTGATAGTAGCTGTTGAGATAAGTTGGATGAGTAAGTGTCCTGCAGTGAGGTTAGCTGTGAGGCGGACTCCTAAGGCCAGTGGACGGATTAATAAGCTGATGGTTTCGATTATGATTAGGGCTGGGATTAATGGGGTAGGTGTACCTTCGGGTAGAAGGTGCCCCAGGGAGGTTGTAGGCTGATTTCGTAGACCTGTAAGTAGGGTTGCAAGTCATAATGGAAGGGCAAGGGCTATGCTTATTGATAGTTGAGTAGTTGGAGTAAATGTATAGGGCAGTAGGCCTAGGAGATTGATTATTAGTAGAAGTATTATCAGTGATGCGAGAATGATGGCTCATTTGTGACCTGGTTTGTTTAGTGGGGCTATAAGCTGTTTGGTGATTATGTTGATGGCTCATAATTGTAAGGTGGATAAGCGGTTAGTAACCCATCGGTTGCGGGGTATGGGGAGAAGGAGGGTAGGTATTAATATTGATAGGAAGATTAGTGGGATTCCGAGGAGATGTGGACTTGAGAATTGGTCGAAGAAGGTTAAGATCATGGTCAGGTTCAGGGGTGGTTCTTGGTGGTTGTGGGTGTTTTATGGGCGGGGGGGTTTGTTGAGATGAAGGATAGTGTCTTAGGTTGGAAGATTAAGGAGAATGTGAGTCATGATATGATTATGATGGAGAACCATGGGTTGGGGTTTAGTTGAGGCATATCATTAAGGAGGGGGAGGCCCCTCTTTACCTAGCTTAAAAGGCTAGTGCTGATACATAGCTTCTTAATGATTAGGAGGTTAGTAGTGAGGATCAGGCTTCGAAGTGGCTGAGGGGGGCGGATTCTACTACAATTGGTATGAAGCTGTGGTTGGCCCCACAGATCTCTGAGCATTGGCCATAGAAGATTCCTGGCCGGGTAATGATAAACGATGTTTGGTTGAGTCGTCCCGGGATAGCGTCAGTTTTTACTCCTAGCGTAGGCACAGTTCATGAGTGGAGAACATCGTCAGCAGTGATAATGATGCGGATTGGGGATTCTATTGGAACAATAACACGGTGGTCGACTTCTAGGAGTCGGAAGTGACCAGGTAGAAGGTCTATTGTGGGAGTTATATAGGAGTCGAATGAAAGATCTTTGAAGTCTGTATACTCATAAGATCAGTACCATTGGTGTCCGATGGCTTTTAGGGTTAGGTCTGGTTCATCGAGTTCGTCCATTATGTATAAGATCTGTAAAGATGGAAGAGCTAGTAGGATGAGGACGATAGCAGGCAGAATTGTTCAGATCAGTTCGACTTCCTGAGCATCAACAGTGTTTGAAGATAATTTTTCTATTAGTATAAGTGTTAGCAGATAGAGTACAAGGGTACAGATTATTAGGGCGACTATTAGAGCATGGTCGTGAAATTCGATCAACTCTTCTATGATTGGGGATGAGGCGTCTTGGAATCCTAGTTGTGAAGGGTTGGCCATGTAGGGGTGTACAGGATTTTCACCTGTGGTTTGGCTTTGACAGGGCCATGTAATTAGTTTACTAACGCCCCATGAAGAGGGAAGCATAAGCGGTTTAGTATGCGGCTGGCTTGAAACTAGCACATGAGGGTTCGACTCCTTCCTCTCTTGTACTTGAACGAAGGCGGGCTCTTCAAAGGTGTGGTATGGAGGAGGGCAACCATGGATTCATTCAACATTGGTTAGGGTTAGTTCTGGTTGTGCAACTTTTCGTTTGGAGGCAAAGGCTTCTCAGATAATGAACGTTAGTATGATTACAGCGGTTATTGAAATTAGGGAGCCAATAGATGATAGGGTGTTTCATAGTGTGTATGCATCTGGGTAGTCAGAGTATCGACGTGGCATGCCTGCTAGTCCTAGAAAGTGTTGAGGAAAGAAGGTAAGGTTTACGCCAGTGAATATAACTCCGAAGTGTGCTTTGGCTCATGTTTGGTTTAAAGTGTATCCGGTGAATAAGGGGAATCAGTGAGTGAACCCTGCTAAGATAGCAAAGACAGCACCTATTGATAAGACATAGTGGAAGTGTGCTACTACATAATATGTGTCGTGTAGGGCAATGTCTAGGGAAGAGTTTGCTAAGACGATTCCTGTGAGGCCTCCAATAGTGAATAGGAAAATGAATCCTAAGGCTCATAGTATGGGAGGGTCCCATTTAATAGTTCCTCCATGCAGTGTAGCTAGTCAGCTGAAGACTTTAATTCCTGTTGGGATAGCAATGATTATGGTGGCGGATGTGAAGTATGCTCGGGTGTCTACGTCTATTCCTACTGTGAATATATGGTGGGCTCATACAATGAACCCTAGGAATCCAATTGATAATATTGCCCATACCATGCCTATGTAGCCAAATGGTTCCTTTTTACCTGCATGGTAGGCTACTACGTGGGAGATGATACCAAACCCCGGCAGGATAAGGATATATACTTCCGGGTGTCCGAAGAATCAGAAGAGATGTTGATACAAGATTGGGTCTCCTCCTCCAGCAGGGTCGAAGAATGTGGTGTTTAGGTTACGGTCTGTGAGAAGCATAGTGATTCCAGCAGCTAAGACAGGTAAGGAGAGTAGAAGCAATACGGCTGTGATTAGGACGGATCAGACAAATAAGGGGGTTTGGTATTGTGATAATGCGGGCGGTTTTATGTTGATGGCCGTGGTAATAAAGTTGATTGCTCCTAGGATGGAGGAGACCCCTGCCAGGTGGAGGGAGAAGATAGCCAGGTCTACTGAGGCTCCAGCATGGGCTAAGTTTCCAGCTAAGGGGGGATAGACTGTTCAACCTGTACCGACACCCGCTTCTACTGTAGAGGAGGCTAACAGGAGGAGAAAGGACGGGGGGAGTAGTCAGAAGCTTATGTTGTTTATGCGTGGAAATGCTATATCGGGGGCACCAATTATGAGGGGGACTAGTCAGTTCCCAAAGCCTCCAATCATGATTGGCATTACCATGAAGAAGATTATTACAAAGGCATGGGCTGTGACAATTACATTGTAGATCTGGTCGTCTCCTAGGAGGGTCCCTGGTTGACCGAGCTCTGCACGAATAAGCAAGCTTAGGGCGGTACCGACCATGCCTGCTCATGCGCCGAAGATTAAGTACAGGGTGCCAATGTCTTTGTGGTTGGTTGAAAATAATCATCGATTTAGGGTCATAGGTAAGTTGGTAAGATGGCTGAATGTTTAAGCGTTAGGCTGTAGTCCTTTTTACAGGGGTTTAATTCCTCTTCTTATCGACTCTGTAGTGAAGTTCATGTTGAGTTGCAAGCTCATTGATATGTGTTAGAAGCACATCGGAGTCTTTTAGGCAGAGGCCTGTTGGTTTGGGCATCTAGCTGTTAACTAGAAGTGTTGTGGGATCGAAGCTCACCTGCCTAGGAAGGTCCTAGCTTAATGAAAGTATCTGGGTTGCATTCAGGAGATGTAGGTTAGTGTCCTACGGATCTTAGCAGAAACTAAGAGGGTTTAACTCTTGTTTAAGGCTTTGAAGGCCTTTGGTTTGATATTATCCTAAGTTTCTTAAGTGGTGGTGAGTATTATGGGGGTGAGTGGTAGTAGTGAGGCGGATAATGAGGTGAGTATGGGGATTAGGATGTTGGTTGAGTTTTTGGTAGATCATTGTTTTATCTTATTTGAGGGGTTAGGAGGAAGTGTAATTGTTGAACAGTATGCTAGACGGAGGTAAAAGAATAGGCTTAGGAGTGCAAGTAAGGAGATGACCATGGCTGTTGTGGTTAGTTTTTGTTTAATAAGTTCTTGAATGATGAGTCATTTGGGCAAGAAGCCTGTTAGTGGAGGGAGGCCTGCTAGTGATAGTAGTGTGAGTATGAGAGTTGTGCTTAATATGGGGGTTTTGGTTCAAGAGGCTATGAGTGTTAGGAGATTTAAGGTGTTGGTTGTGTTTATGGTGAGGAAGATAGAGGTTGTTATTAGGATGTAAATGTAGAAGGCTAGTAGGGTTAGGTCTGGGTTGTGGATAATGATGATGGTTATTCAGCCAATATGAGAGATGGATGAGAAGGCTATGATTTTTCGGGTTTGTGTTTGGTTTAGTCCTATTCAGCCACCAAGGGCAATGGATATGATAGACATGGAGATGAGTAATGTGGGATTTAGTGAGTGGGATGTAATGAGCAGGATAGTGGTTGGTGGGAGTTTTATTACTGTTGAGAGTAGAAGGGCTGTGATGAGGGGTGATCCTTGAAGCACTTCTGGGAATCAGAAGTGGAAGGGGGCTAGGCCTAATTTGATAGCAATTGCAGTTGTAAGTAGAAGACATGATGGGGGATAGGAGAGTTGGGTAATATCTCATTGTCCGGTGTGTCATGCGTTGACTGTACCTGAGAAGAGTAGTAGGGTGGAGGCAGCTGCTTGTACAAGAAAGTATTTGGTTGCGGCTTCGACAGCTCGTGGGTGGTGGGATTTTGAAATTATGGGGATAATTGATAGGGTGTTGATTTCTAGTCCAACTCAGGCTGTTATTCAGTGGTTGCTTGTAACTGTAATTGTTGTTCCTAAGAGGATGCTTGAGGCAGAGATTAGTTTTGCGAGGGGGGTTATTAGTAGGGGAAGGGGTTGAACCATCATTTTCGGGGTATGGGCCCAATAGCTTTGTTAGCTGACCCTACTAGGAAATAATATAAAGGAAGTATAGAGGATTTTGATTCCTTTTGTGTAGGTTCGATTCCTGCTTTTCTAAGTGTTAGGAAATGAGAGGATTGGTGTACCTCTATGTTCACTTTATCATAGTGACCCTTAATATTCAGGCACATTTCCTTAGGTAAGGAGGTAGGCCTGCATAGGAGATTGGCATGCTGGTGTGTCAGAGGTGAAGAGACAGTGTTAGTGGAAGGAAGTTTTTTCAGAGAAGGTGCATGAGTTGGTCGTATCGGAACCGGGGGTAAGAGGCTCGAATTCATAAGAAGCTTGAGGAGAGGAGTAGGGCTTTTGTGGCTAGGATAAGTGGGAAGAGTTCTAGGGGTGGGTTGAGTGCACTTGGGCTTAGGAATAGGAGGCTTGTTAGTGTGTTTATTAGTATGATGTTTGCATATTCGGCTAGAAAGAATAGGGCGAAAGGACCTGCAGAGTATTCTACGTTGAAGCCAGAGACAAGCTCCGATTCTCCTTCTGTAAGATCGAATGGAGAGCGGTTTGTTTCGGCTAGTGTTGAGATGTATCATATTATTGCCAGAGGTCAGGAGGAAAATATCAGGTATAGGGGTTCTTGTGTGGTGATGAGGGTAGTTAGGGTGTAGTTTCCACTTAGTATGACTACGGATAGGAGAATGATAGCTAAGGTTACTTCGTAGGAGATGGTCTGTGATACTGCCCGTAGTGCTCCAATTAGGGCGTATTTTGAGTTTGAGGCTCACCCTGACCATAGAATTGAGTAAACTGCTAAGCTGGATATTGCTAGGAGGAAGAGAAGTCCAAGGTTTAGGTCTACGAGGGAGAAGGGAAGAGGGAGGGGTGCTCAAATTGTTAATGCAAGGAGGAGGGCGAGTATTGGGGTTGTGATAAATAGGAGGGGGGAAGAGGTGGATGGGCGGATTGGTTCTTTGATGAATAGTTTAACCCCATCAGCGGCAGGTTGGAGTAGTCCAAATGGACCAACAATGTTTGGGCCTTTTCGTGATTGTATATAGCTTAGGACTTTTCGTTCAACTAATGTTAGAAATGCCACGGCAATTAGGATGGGAATTATGTAGGTTAGTGCTATGATAAGATAGGTGGAGAGGGTGTTTGGTCAGGTCATAGTAGGAGCTAGAGAGAGGATTTGAACCTCTGAAGTAAAGGGTTTAAGTCTTTTGCATTTGCCTGGCTCTGCTACACTAGCAACCTTTTTCGTTGGGGTGGAGGGGGGGGTCCTTTGGTGGTTTAGTGGAGGACACCACTTGAGGAGGGGGCGTGCTTGGGGTATTGGCCCCACCTTTCCGGTCCTTTCGTACTGGGGAAGGTTGATCATAGATAGAAACCGACCTGGATTGCTCCGGTCTGAACTCAGATCACGTAGGACTATTAATCGTTGAACAAACGAACCCTTAGTAGCAGCTGCACCACTAGGATGTCCTGATCCAACATCGAGGTCGTAAACCTCCTCGTCGATAGGGGCTCTTGGGGGAGATTGCGCTGTTATCCCTGGGGTAGCTTGGTTCATTGGTCAGATATACTGGGTCTGGGTGCTGTTAGTACGTTGAGGGGTTGCTCTTGGTTAAGGGATTTGGCCTTATTTTTGGAGGATCTGTTTTTCTCCAAGGTCGCCCCAACCTAAAAATGTTAGCCAGTGTCTTGAGTGATGGGCCCGTTAGTGGGTTTGTGAGTTGGGTGGGGTGGCTATTAATTTTGAAGTTCCACAGGGTCTTCTCGTCTTATGTGCTTATCTCTGCTTTTGTACAGAGAGATCAGTTTCACCGATTATCTACAGGAGACAGTTAAGACCTCGTTTAGCCGTTCATACAGGTCTCGATTTATGGGACAATTGATTGCGCTACCTTTGCACGGTTAGGATACCGCGGCCGTTGAACATGGTGTCACTGGGCAGGCATCACCTTCAATACTTGTTTGGCTGAAGGCTATGTTTTTGGTAAACAGTCGGGTCTTAGGTTTGCCGAGTTCCTTTTGTAGGTTTTAATCACTCCAGTGTGCGCCCCTGAGTTGGGTTAACAGGGTGTGTTCAATGGTGGGGGAGAGGTAGTTATTATTGAGGGTTTGCTGTTAATGGTGCGTAGGCTGGCGCTTGGGGGGACTTGGTGTCCTGGTTACTCGTTCTAGCATTGATTCATCTATTATTATAGGTTGGCTTGCTGTAGGCGTAGGGAGTCGTATTGGTTTTTGGAGTTTTTGGTTGATGGAGCTTTGACGCAATCTTTGAGGGTGGCTGCTTTAAGGCCCACGAGGCTTAGGTGTATGGGGAGTTATCCGCTGATGGAGGCTGTGTCCTTTTTTAAAGGGGCTGTACCCCCTTTAAATAGCCCTTAACTATCACATTTGGGTTGGGTTTTGTCGAGGTGGGAAAGAGGTTAAGGGAGAACTTAGATTCGTTTTGCAGGCAACCAGCTATCACCCAGCTCGGTTGGCGTTTCACCTCTACTAACAAGTCACCCCACTCTTTTGCAACAGAGACGGGTTAGCTCATGATAGCTGCTTGTGAGTAGCTCGCTTGGGTTTCGGGGTGGCAGGCTTAAGCTCGCTTTGCCTGGTTGTTCTTGCTAGATCATGATGCAAAAGGTACAAGGGACTATCTTTGCTATGTGGTGCTTGGTTTTCATTGTTATTTCATCTTTCCCTTACGGTACTGGCTCTATGGCGCCCAGGTTATACTTTTCTATCACCTATACTGAGTTGGGGGTAATGTTTTAGTTGGGTGGGATGGTGGATTCTTGATTGTGGTTGGTGGGGCTAGGGTAGGCTTTCAGGGTGATCTGGTAGGTAGCAGATATCTTTCAGGTGTAAGCTGAATGCTTTGTGTTGTAGCTACACCCTGATATGCTAAGTGCACCTTCCGGTACACTTACCTTGTTACGACTTACCTCATCTTCAGCTGCTTGTTGTATTAGTTAGTGAGTCTAGGGGCCTTGTGAGGAGGGTGACGGGCGGTGTGTACGTACTCTAGGACCAACTTAAAGAAGGCTTGGTTATCCTGCTTTACTGCTAAATCCGCCTTCTAGGGACAGGTTTCAAGTCCCCTTTCGTTAGGGTTGTCTATTTTAGAAAATGTAGCCCATTTCTTCCACTTCATAGGCTATACCTCGACCTGTCTTGTTAGCGAATTGTAGGCTGTTGGGCTCACTGTTGTGCTCTCATGAGGTGGGCTGGCGACGGCGGTATATAGGCTGTTTTGGCAAGAAGTGGTCGGGTGGATCGTGGGTTATCGATTATAGAACAGGCTCCTCTAGGTGGGTGTAGAGTACCGCCAAGTCCTTAGAGTTTTAAGCGTTTGTGCTCGTAGTTCTCGGGCGGATGTCTGTGTTTGGAGGACATCAAGATTTAGGGCTAGGCATAGTGGGGTATCTAATCCCAGTTTGTGTCCTGGCTTTAGTGGGGGGAATGGGTCATGAGTGTTAAGATCGTTTTCAGGTTGGGCTTGGAGGTGCCTTGAGCTTATGACAGCTTGGGAAAGGTTTGATCCTAATTTGGTGTGATAGTTTGGGCCCACTCTTTACGCCGTGTGTGGTTAACTTGGGTCTCTTGTATGACCGCGGTGGCTGGCACAAGATTTACCAACCCTAGTTACTCTAACTAAGTCAGGCTTTCGCCTATTGCTTAATGTTAATTACTGCTGAGTACCCGTGGGGGTGTGGCGGGGCGTGGCGTTTTAGGCTACAGTAGGTAGGTGTGCCTGATGCTTGCTCCTTGTACCTTGGTAAGGGGTTGGGGCATTTGCACTGGGGTGCGGATACTTGCATGTATATGTTGAGTAAAGGTTAACGACAAGGTTAGGACTAAGTCTTTTGTCTTTGGGGGTGATGGTGCCCATCTTGGTGTCTTCAGCACCATGCTTTGGTTTAAGCTACAAGGAC